AATGAAGTGCCTGAAAAAAAGGGTTATTTTGATAGAATAAATCATGTAATTAATTTACCTTCATTACATTTAATGGGATTAAACCATCTCCTAAAGTATCAAAAACTTTTATACATCATATACTAAAATATAAAAAGATAAGCTAAAATCAAGCTTTTGGGTTCATACCTCAAATATAAAGTTAATACTTTTCTTTTTAATAACAAAAATTTATAAAATTTTATTTTTATCTACACTAATAATTAGAACAATAATTTCAATCTCTTCATATTCATGACTTGGAATATGATTAGGATTAGAAATTAACCTTCTATCAATTATTCCGATAATACAAAATCAAAAAAATATTTTATCAGCGGAATCGTCTATCAAATATTTTATTACACAAGCAGTAGCATCAACAATTATCTTAATATCAATCATCATAATAATATACAAAACAAGAATAACATCAAGAACATTTATTCAATCAATTTTTATACTAACAATAAATTCTAGACTTCTAACAAAAATAGGAATAGCCCCTTTCCATTTTTGATTTCCTGAAGTAATAGAAGGATTAGATTGAATAAACTGCTTATTAATCTTAACATGACAAAAAATTGCCCCAATAGTCCTGTTAATATACAATATAAGATTTACTATATTCACAGCAATTATTATTATTGCATCAATAATTATTAGAGGAGTAATAGGTGTTAATCAAGTAAGATTACGAAAAATTATAGCGTATTCATCCATCAATCACATAGGATGAATAATCAGAACAATAATAATTATAGAAACAATCTGATTATACTATTTTATTATCTACACAGTAACGTCAATTAATGTAGTGATAATCCTTAAATCAATAAAAATCTTCTATTTAAAACAATTATTTCAATCAATAAATTCAAATATAATAACTAAAATATTTTTTATTCTAAACTTTCTTTCATTAAGAGGAATTCCTCCTTTTCTAGGATTTATACCTAAATGATTAACAGTACAAATCCTTATTCAAAATAACATAATATTTCTACCAACAATTATAATTATAATAACTATAGTAACCGTTTATATGTATATACGAATTGCAATTTCAACAATTATTATAAACATAAATGAAACTAACTGAAATCCAATAATAAACAACATAATATTTAGAAAATTTTATCTAGCTATAATAAATTTTTTCACCATCACTAGGTTAATTATTGTAACAGTCTTATTTAACATAACATAAGCTTAAAGGATTTAAGTTAAATAAAACTAGTAACCTTCAAAGTTACCAACAAAGACTGCACCCACTTTAAGCCTTAGAATTATATTCACCTTTAAATTTGCAATTTAAAATCATGGTTGACTACAAGACCTAGCAAAAGAAATACCAATTTCGTAAATAAATTTACAATTTATCGCCTAAACTCAGCCATTTTACTTAATAAATGATTATTTTCTACAAATCATAAGGACATTGGAACTCTATACTTTCTTTTTGGTGCTTGGGCAGGAATGCTAGGCACATCACTAAGATTACTGATTCGTGCTGAATTAGGTAACCCAGGATCATTAATTGGAAATGATCAAATCTACAATGTTATTGTAACAGCACACGCCTTCATTATAATTTTCTTCATAGTAATACCAATCATAATCGGTGGATTCGGAAATTGACTAGTCCCTTTAATATTAGGAGCCCCAGACATAGCATTTCCACGAATAAACAATATAAGATTTTGATTTTTACCGCCCTCTCTATCTCTTCTTCTAATAAGAAGAATTGTAGAAAATGGAGCAGGAACAGGATGAACAGTTTATCCCCCACTATCATCCAATATTGCACATAGAGGATCGTCGGTAGACTTAGCAATTTTTAGTTTACATCTTGCAGGTATCTCCTCAATTCTTGGTGCAGTAAATTTTATTTCAACTGTTATTAATATACGATCTACAGGAATTTCATTTGATCGTATACCTTTATTTGTTTGAGCTGTTGCTATTACAGCATTATTGCTATTACTTTCTCTTCCTGTACTTGCTGGTGCAATTACAATACTATTAACTGACCGAAATTTAAATACATCATTTTTTGATCCAGCCGGAGGAGGAGACCCAATTCTATACCAACATTTATTCTGATTCTTTGGACACCCAGAAGTTTACATTCTAATTTTACCAGGATTTGGAATAATTTCCCATATTGTAAGACAAGAAAGAGGTAAAAAGGAAACCTTTGGATCAATCGGAATAATCTATGCTATAATAGCAATTGGATTATTAGGATTTGTTGTATGAGCTCATCATATATTTACTGTAGGAATAGATGTTGATACTCGAGCTTATTTTACATCAGCAACAATAATTATTGCTGTTCCTACAGGAATTAAAATTTTTAGTTGACTGGCTACTCTCCACGGAACTCAAATTAACTACTCACCACAAATAATGTGAGCACTAGGTTTCATTTTTTTATTCACAGTTGGTGGATTAACAGGAGTAGTTTTAGCTAATTCATCAATTGATATTATTTTACATGATACTTATTACGTAGTAGCTCATTTTCATTATGTATTATCAATAGGAGCAGTATTTGCTATTATAGGAGGGCTAATCCATTGATTTCCATTATTTACAGGATTCTCATTAAATAATAAGCTACTAAAAATTCAATTCTTCACAATATTTATTGGAGTTAATATAACATTCTTTCCACAACATTTCCTTGGTTTAAGAGGAATACCACGACGATATTCAGATTATCCTGATGCCTATCTATCATGAAATCTAGTCTCATCAGTAGGATCATTGATTTCTACAGTAAGAATTTTATTCTTTATTTTTATTATATGAGAAAGAATAACATCATTACGAAAAAATGTATTCTCAAATCAAATATCATCATCAATTGAATGATTACAAAAATATCCACCAGCTGAACATTCATATTCTGAATTACCAATACTAACAAACTAGTTTTATTCTAATATGGCAGAATAGTGCAATGAATTTAAGCTTCATGTATAAAGCCAAGCTTTTTTTAGAATAAACCATGACAACCTGACTCAATATTAATGCTCAAGATAGAGCTTCCCCATTAATAGAACAATTAACATTTTTCCATGATCACACCATAATAATTTTAGTGATAATTACATTAATTGTAAGATACATTATAGCAACATTATTCACAAATAAGTATATTAATCGATTTCTACTAGAAGGACAAACTATTGAATTAATTTGAACAATTGCACCAGCAGTAACATTAATCTTTATTGCCCTCCCTTCTCTACGACTTTTATATTTACTAGATGAAATTAATTGCCCCCTAGTTTCAGCCAAATCAATTGGGCACCAATGATATTGATCTTATGAATTATCAGATTTCAAAACAATTGAATTTGATTCATATATAATTCCTTCCAACGAATCTAAGTTATTTAATTTCCGATTACTGGATGTTGATAATCGACTTCCACTACCATTTAAATCACAAATTCGAATAATGGTCTCGTCAACTGATGTAATTCATTCATGAACAATTCCATCAGCAGGAGTAAAAATTGATGCATCACCTGGACGTCTAAACCAAACAACATTTTTCCTAAATCGATCAGGAATTCTATTTGGTCAATGCTCAGAAATTTGTGGAACTAATCATAGATTTATACCAATCGTAATTGAAAGAATTTCCCCAAAAAGATTTATTAATTGAGTCAAATCTTATTCATTAGATGACTGAAAGCAAGTAATGGTCTCTTAAACCAGTATATAGTAAATTAGCAACTACTTCTAATGAAAAATTTAGTTAAAAAATAACATTAACTTGTCAAGTTAAAATTATTAATAAATTAATAATTTTTGATTCCACAAATAGCTCCATTAAGCTGATTAAATCTTTTTATTTTATTTGTAGCAACATTTTTAATTCTAAATTCATTAAATTATTTTTCCTTTATATATCAAAATAACCAATCAAAAATAGCACCAAAAATAAAGTCTATTAATTGAAAATGATAACAAATCTATTCTCAACCTTTGACCCAGCAACAAGAACTAATTTATCATTAAACTGATCAAGAACACTCCTAGGATTAATTTTTCTGCCTAGAATATTCTGATTAATTCCTTCTCGAATTAACTTTATATGAGTAAAAATTACAACAACACTCCACAATGAATTTAAAATTCTACTAAAAATTAATAAAATAAAGGGAACAACCTTAATTTTCATTTCATTATTTTCAATAATCCTATTTAATAATTTTCTATCACTATTCCCTTATATTTTCTCAAGAACAAGACATTTAACATTAACATTATCTTTAGCTCTTCCATTATGAACAAGATTTATAATTTATGGGTGAATTAATAATACAATTCATATATTTGCACACTTAGTTCCTCAAGGAACACCTCCCGTTCTAATACCATTTATAGTATGTATTGAAACTATTAGAAATATTATTCGACCAGGAACACTAACAATTCGTTTAACAGCAAATATAATTGCAGGACATCTTCTATTAACCCTCCTAGGAAAAACTGGTACTAGATTATCACTAGTAATAATCAATTTATTAATTATTACCCAATTACTACTTCTAGTTTTAGAATCCGCTGTGGCAATCATTCAATCTTATGTATTTGCTATTTTAAGAACATTATACTCAAGAGAAGTAAACTAATGAGTTCTCATAAAAATCACCCATTCCACTTAGTAGATGTAAGCCCTTGACCTATTTTAGGAGCTTTTAGAGCAATAACAATAATAATAGGATTAATTAAATGATTCCACATATATAATATATCCTTATTTATACTAGGATTTATTAATACCTTATTAATTATATACCAATGATGACGTGATATTACACGAGAAGGAACATTCCAAGGGCTACACACATCAACAGTAGCTTTAGGATTACGATGAGGAATAATTCTATTTATTACATCAGAAGTTCTATTCTTTGTTTCATTTTTTTGAGGATTTTTCCACAGAAGACTAGCCCCCTCTATTGAACTCGGAATAATCTGACCTCCAAAAGGAATTCAACCATTTAATCCAATTCAAATTCCTTTACTAAATACCTTAATCCTAATTTCATCAGGAATTACTGTAACATGAGCACATCACAGTTTAATAGAAAATGACTACAAACAGGCAGTTTATAGACTAGCTCTAACTATCATCTTAGGGGTTTATTTTACTATACTTCAAGCATATGAATATCTAGAATCACCTTTCACAATTGCAGATTCAGTATATGGCTCCTCATTCTTTATAGCTACAGGATTCCACGGGCTACACGTAATTATCGGAACAATTTTTTTAACAGTTTGCTTTTTCCGACAAGTATTTAATCATTTCTCACCTATTCACCACTTTGGGTTCGAGGCAGCAGCATGATATTGACATTTTGTAGACGTAGTATGACTATTCCTTTATATTTCTATCTATTGATGAGGTAGATATTTATATAGTATAAAAATTATTTTTAACTTCCAATTAAAAGATCTAATTTAAAATTAGTATAAATAATATTTATAACAACATCAATTTCAATACTAATTTTTATTATCGCATTAGTAGTAATAATAATCGCTAATATTATTTCAAAAAAAACTTTTATTGACCGAGAAAAAAGGTCACCATTTGAATGCGGATTTGATCCAAAATCCTCAGCACGAATTCCATTCTCATTACAATTCTTCTTAATTGCAGTAATCTTCCTAATTTTTGATGTTGAAATTACACTTCTTTTACCCCTTATTATTACTATAAAACTATCTAATATTATAAGATTCACAACAGTAATAAGAGTATTTCTATTTATTCTTCTAATTGGCTTATACCACGAATGAAAACAAGGAGCCTTAAATTGAGCCTACTAGGATAATAGTTTAAATAAAACATTTAACTTGCACTTAAAAAATTTTGGATTAATCAACTTATCTTAAATAAGAAACAATTATTGTAATTAGTTTCGACCTAATCCCTTGATGATAAATCATCCTTATTTGAAATTTTAATTGAAACCAAAATAGAGGTATATCACTGTTAATGATATCAATAAGATTATCTTCAATTAAAGAAATATAAGAAATAAGAAAAAGCTTCTAACTTTAATCTTTAGCGGTGAAACTCCGTTAATATTTCTAATTTATATAGTTTAAAATAAAACATTACATTTTCATTGTAAAATTAAAAATTAATTTTTATAAATACTTCAAGATCCAAAATCTCCTTGATATCTTCAATATCATGCTCTAATATAAGCTATTAAAGTACAGAAAAATAAATAAATAAACTACTCAAACAACAAGTAAAGAAATATAAATCTTTAAATTATTATCAAACAAAATATGAAGAAAAGAAGATATAGTTTTCATATTAAAATAAATATTTTGTCTTCCAAAAAATTCAGATCACCCATGATCAAATCTTTTATAATAAACACCTCCTATTGAAATAGGGTAATAATTAACTCCAAATGTAGATAAATAAGGAAGATTCCACATAGAAGAGAAAAATAAACTTGAAGTTATAAACTTTAATGCCTTTAATTCATAATTAAGTATAAACTTAGAAAATTCATAACCAAAAAGAACACCTAAAATAATAACAACCAATACCATCATTTTTATAAGATCAGGAAGACAAATAAAATAAGGAGTAGGAAATATAATTCAAATTAATATTCTACCGCCAATTACTACTAAAAAAATTAAACCAGCTATACCCTTTAGTATAATTAAACCATTATCACTAAGATGATGTAATCTGGAATAATTAAATTCACCAAATAGAGTATAATAACTGAGACGAACAGAATAACAAACTGTTAACCCAGTAGAAAAATAAAAAATAAAATAAATAAATAAATTTAAATAACTTATAGATAAAGCCTCTAAAATAAGATCCTTAGAGTAAAACCCAGACAAAAAAGGTAATCCACATAAAGAAAAATTAGAAATATTAAAAAAACAACAAGTTAATGGTATCTGGGTAATAAGACCTCCTATATAACGAATATCTTGACAATTTCCTAAATTATGAATCACACATCCTGCACACATAAAAAGTAAAGCCTTAAATAAAGCATGAGTTAATAAATGGAAAAAAGCTAAACTATACCCACCTAAAGCCAAAATTCTTATTATTAATCCAAGTTGACTTAAAGTAGATAAAGCAATAATTTTTTTTAGATCAAATTCATAATTAGCCCCTAACCCCGCTATAAATATTGTTATTCTAGAAATAAAAAGAAGAAATAATATAATGTTATCACCTAAAGCAAAATTAAACCGAATAAGAAGATAAACTCCGGCAGTAACTAAGGTAGAAGAATGAACCAAAGAAGAAACAGGAGTAGGAGCTGCTATTGCAGCAGGTAATCAAGAAGAAAAGGGAATCTGGGCTCTTTTTGTTAAAGCAGCCAAAACTACTAAAATACCAATAATAGTTATACTAAAATCATTTTTTATAAAATCAAGATAATAAATATAATTTCATCTACCATAATTTAATATTCAAGCAATAGAAATAAGTAAAGCAACATCACCAATACGATTAGAAAGAGCAGTTAATATCCCAGCATTATAGGACTTAACATTTTGATAATAAATTACTAAACAATAAGAAACTAACCCCAAACCATCTCACCCAAGTAAAATTCTAATTAAATTTGGACTAATAATAAGAAACATTATAGAAGCTACAAATATAAAAACAAGTAAAATAAACCGATTAATATTCAAATCTCCCTCTATATATTCATGTCTATAAAAAATAACCATAGAAGAAATATAAAGAACAAATCTTATAAACAAAAGAGATATTCAATCAAAAATAACTGATATAAAAATTAAATTTGAATTCAAGCTTAAAATCTCAAACTCTAATATAAGTCTATAATCAATAATTATAAAATAAATTCTAAAAAAGAATGAAGTAATACTGAAAAAAAGCAAAACAACAAAATATACAAAACAAATTGACAAAATTATCTAGAACAACTAATATTGCATATTCGACTCCACAAATCGAAATTTTAAACTTAAATTACCTAAATAAAAAACTAAAAAATCTCTTTTAATAAACAATAAATTTAATGGTATTCAATGTAAAAATAATAACAAGTACTCTCGTACAAATCCTAAAGAAAAAGAATAAGAACCCAAATAAAGTTTACCATGCTGCCTATAAGAATATAAATATAAAGTATAACAAGCTCTAAAAAAAGAAACTAATATTAGCATAATAATAGTTATTAAACCCCAAGAAACTAAACTATTAATTAACATTACTTCTCCTAATAAATTAAAAGAAGGAGGAGCTGCCATATTTGAAGAGACAAGTAAAAATCATCATAAAGACATTCTTGGCATTAAATTAATTAAACCCTTATTTAAAAATAAACTACGACTACCTAATCGTTCATAAGTAATATTAGCCAAGCAAAAAAGCCCAGACCTACAAAGACCATGAGCAATTATTATAATAAAAGCACCATAATACCCTCAAATATTTATAGTTATAATACCTCCTAAAACTAATCCTATATGAGAAACAGAAGAATAAGCAACCAAAGATTTAATATCAGTTTGACGTAAACAAATTAAAGAAATTACAAACCCGCCAAATAAACTAATAACAACAAAGAAAAAATTAATCTTAACCCCAACTAACATAAAAATTGATATAAAACGAAGAAACCCATATCCACCTAATTTTAATATAATACCAGCCAAAATTATTGAGCCAGAAACAGGTGCCTCTACATGGGCCTTAGGAAGTCATAGATGAACAAAAAACATAGGAATTTTAACTAAAAATACAAAATTTGTACACAAATACAAAAAGACTGAATCAATACAAGAATTTAGAAAAAAAAAATCTAAAGAATTAAACTTATAATAAATATAAAAAACAGCAATCATTATAGGTAAAGAAGCAAATAAAGTATAAAAGAATATGTATATTCCAGCCTGAATACGCTCAGGTTGATACCCTCAACCCAGAATTAAAATTAAAGTAGGAATTAAACTAATCTCAAAAAATAAATAAAACACGAAAATATTTATAGCCCCAAAAGTTATAAATAACGAAAACATTAATATTAATAAAACAAATAAAAAAAAATTAAAAAAATAATTATCACTATTTAATTTTTCTCTAGCTATAATTATCAATGCACAGATTCAAACTCTAAGTAAAATTATAAAATAAGATAAAAAATCACAACCTAAAAAATAACTAATATCACTAAACATGAATGAAAAATCAAAAGTAATTAAAATCAAAAGAAATAATAAAAAATAAATAAATTGATTAATTCAAATATAATTTCTAAAAAAACATAAAGGAATCATAAAAATTATATAAAATACAAATTTTATCATAAAATATTAAAAGATTGAAAATAATCATTTCCATAAGAACGAATTATAGAAACTAAAATAGATAACCCCAAGGCACCCTCACAAACTCTCATAGTTAAAAAAATTATTCTAAAGTAATACTCATGTCCATAAAATATTATACAAATATAAAGACCAAAATATAAAGATAAAACAATAAATTCTAATCTAAGCAATATTAAAAGTAAATGTTTACACTTAAAACAAAAAACCCCTAATCCAACAAAATATATAAAAACAGGAAATATCATATTAAAAATTGACATTGTTTTAATAATTTAATAAAAATATTGGTCTTGTAAACCAAATTTAAGCTTAGTCTTTTAAAACTTCAGAGAAAAGAATAACTCCTATCATTAATCTCCAAAATTAATATTTTAAATAAACTATTCTCTGTATAATAAATCTTCTATATATATTAACACTATCAATATCAGTAACATTTATATTTTTAAATCACCCACTATCAATAGGATTCACTTTATTAATCCAAGCAGTTTTAATTGCACTAATCACAGGAATAATATCAAATAACTTTTGATTCTCATATATTTTATTTATAATTATAATTGGGGGAATATTAGTTTTATTTATTTACATAACAAGAGTAGCCTCAAACGAAAAATTTCTATATTCAACAAAGCTAAGAGTAATATTATTAATAATACTATTAATAACAATTACTTTTATTATAATTGATCCTTTTATAAATTACGAATTATCAACAAACACAGATATAAAAATATTCAAAATAAACAGATTATTCAGATTATCATTAAGAAAATATATTAATTTACCTTCAAACTGAATTATAATTTCAATAATCATATATTTACTAATTACACTAATTGCAGTGGTAAAAATTACCAACATCACATATGGACCATTACGACAGAAATTATAATGAAAATTATAAAAAAACACCCCCTATTAAAAATTATAAACAATGCATTAGTAGACTTACCAACCCCTTCTAATATCTCTGCATGATGAAATTTTGGATCACTACTAGGTATATGTCTAGGAGTACAAATTGTAACAGGACTATTTCTTGCAATACACTATTGTCCTGACATTTCCTTAGCATTCAATAGTATTGTACACATTTGCCGAGACGTTAATTATGGTTGATTACTTCGAACTCTTCATGCAAATGGGGCTTCATTCTTTTTTATTTGTATTTATATACATATCGGACGAGGCTTATATTACGGATCATTTATATATTCAGAAACATGAACAGTAGGGGTAGTAATTCTCTTAGTAGTTATAGGAACAGCATTCCTAGGATATGTTTTACCATGAGGACAAATATCATTCTGAGGGGCAACAGTAATTACAAATCTATTATCAGCCATTCCATACTTAGGAACAACAATTGTACAATGACTATGAGGAGGATTTGCGGTTGATAATGCAACACTTACACGATTTTTCACTTTACATTTTCTTCTACCGTTTATTGTACTAGCCTTGTCAATAATTCATTTAATTTTCCTCCACCAAACAGGATCTAATAATCCATTAGGGACAAACAGAAACATTGATAAAATTCCATTTCATCCTTATTTTACATTCAAGGATTTATTCGGATTTAATATTACCTTAATAGCACTAACCATAATTACTCTTTATAATCCTTATATACTAGGAGACCCTGACAATTTTACACCAGCAAATCCTTTAGTTACTCCAGTACATATTCAGCCAGAATGATACTTCCTTTTTGCATACGCAATTTTACGATCAATTCCTAATAAATTAGGAGGAGTAATTGCACTATTTATATCAATCGTAATTTTAATAATTATACCAGCATTCAAAAAAAAAATACAAAGAAACCAATTCTATCCAATTAATAAAATCTTATTTTGGTCCTACTTATCAATTACAATTTTATTAACTTGAATTGGGGCACGACCTGTTGAAGACCCATATATCCTAACAGGACAAATTTTAACAATTTTATACTTTGCTTATTTCCCAATTCTATTTATTTCATCAAAAACATGAGATAATATTATATTCAAAAACTAGTTAATGAACTTGTTATAAGTATATATTTTGAAAATATAAAAAAGGAGAATAACCCTCCTATTAACTTAATACTAAATTTAATTAACTAAATAACAAAAGAAAAAATAAGTAACTTAATACCAAAGAAAAAAAATAAATAATTTAATGCAACAGGAAGAAATCTTTTCCAAGCTAAATATATTAATTTATCATAACGAAAACGAGGTAAAGTTCCACGTGCTCATACAAATAAAAAAGAAATAAAAACTAACTTTAAAAAGAAAATTCATCTAACTAAATCCCCACCAAGAAACAACAAAGAAAAAAATATTCTCATAAAGAGAATATTAGCATATTCAGCCAAAAAAATTAACGCAAATCCCCCTCTTCTATACTCAATATTAAATCCAGAAACCAACTCCGACTCACCCTCAGCAAAATCAAAAGGAGTACGATTAGTCTCAGCTAATCTAGAAACAAATCAGACTATTCCTAGAGGAATACCAACAAAAAAAAATCAAACATAATTTTGATTAAAAATTAAATCAAAAATTCTCAAACTTGAAATTAAAACCAAAAAAGAAAGTAAAATTAAAGCCAATCTTACTTCATAAGAAATAGTCTGAGCTACACTACGTAATCCCCCTAGTAAAGAATAATTAGAATTAGAAGACCAACCAGCCATTATAATAGTATAAACTCTTAATCTAGAAACACATAAAAAAAATAATATTCCTAAACTAAAATGAAGAAACCCTGAAAAAAAGGGAATACAAATTCATAAAACTAAAGAAAGAAAAAGATTAAAAACAGGAGAAAAATAATAAGATCAGTAATTAGATATAATAGGATTAATCTGTTCCTTTCTAAATAATTTAATAGCATCACTAAACGGTTGAGGAATTCCTATGAAACCAACCTTATTTGGACCCTTACGAATTTGAATATATCCAAGAACCTTACGTTCAAGTAATGTTAAAAAAGCTACACCAACCAATACACAAACTACTAAAATCAATAAACTTAAAAAAACTATAATAACATCAAACAAATACAAATATTACCTGTAAAAATTTACATTTAAAGATTCTAAATCAATTGCACTATTCTGCCAAAGTAACTAATAATATTCAAAAATAAAATAAATATATTCAACATACGGTCCTTTCGTACTAAAATGTTGTAAATAAATCAAGATAGAAACCAACCTGGCTCACACCGGTTTAAACTCAGATCATGTAAAATTTTAAAAGTCGAACAGACTTAATATTTCAGCTTCTGCACCAAAAATAAATTTTAATCCAACATCGAGGTCGCAAACTTCCATTTCAATAAGAACTCTAAAAAGAAATTACGCTGTTATCCCTAAGGTAATTTATCTTAAATTTAAAAAATCTAGATAAAATATTCACAAATCAATGATAATAAAATTAAAAGAGTTTAATCAATCTTTTAGTCACCCCAACTAAATAATTAGAAAACAAAAAATAATAAAATTCCAAATAAATTATTATTAACTAAATATAAAACTCTATAGGGTCTTCTCGTCTTTAATATAAATTTAAGCCTTTTTACTTAAAAGTTAAATTAAACAAAAAATTCTTAAGAGACAGTAGTTTTCTCGTCCAATCATTCATTCCAGCTTCCAATAAAAAAACTAATTATTATGCTACCTTTGCACGGTCAAAATACCGCGGCAATTTAAATCCTCATTGAGCAGATTAGACCTTAAATTATAATCAAAAAGACATGTTTTTAATAAACAGGCGAAAAACAAAACTTTGCCGAATTCCTTTCAATAAACCTAACAACAAAAATTACTTAAACAATTAAAATTTACTAATTTAATCAACATTAATAAACAAAATAAATTAAAAATTATATTTTAATATAAAATCTAAAACAAATATAAATAATAATAATAAAAAATTAACTATAAAATTATTCTAAAGATTAACAATTCTAATTATACAAATAATCTTAAAAATAAGTGTTTTTAAAATTACAATCAAAAGCTCATCCCATCAAATGTTTAATATTAAAACCTAAAAATTAACAATTAACTTTCAATAAATAATAATAGAATTTAATTCTTTTCTTAAAAAACTAGATATATCAGAAAACGAATAACGTTTCATTACTATAAAAATATTTTAAAAATTTATGTCACAATTAAATAAATATTAAAATAGCCCTTTCCGATTCGAGAAAATTAAATAATTAACTTATTTTTAATCAACCCTGATACACAAGGTACAAAAATTAAATTCTTCTTATAAAAAAATAAACAAATATTTCAAAATTCAATCACTTTACTAATATACTATAATTAAATAAATTTATTCTAATTAAATAATAAAAAAAAGAATAATTTCACAAATATAAATAAATAATTAAATAAGCAATCAAATTACATTGAATTGCACAATGAACTTTTTAATGTAAATAAAAAACTTTCTAATAAGCTTTAATTTGATCTTTCTAGATACACTTTCCAGTACATCTACTATGTTACGACTTATCTCATATTAAATGAGAGCGACGGGCAATATGTGCATATTTTAGAGCCAATAATCACAATTATAATCTAAAAATTATTACATTCAAATCCAATTTATTACCAAATTAAATATTCAAATAGTAAACCAAAAATAAATTTATTGTAACCCATCTCTTCTTTTTTATAAGCTGCACCTTGATCTGACATAAACTATAATTATACTTATTGAGTATTATAAATCCTTCTAAAATACTCATACCACGACGATATACAAACAAAAAAAAAGTAAAGTAAATCGTGGACTATCAATTACAGGACAGGTTCCTCTGAATGGACTAAAATACCGCCAAAATCTTTAATTTTCAAGTAAATAATCTACTAATAATCAGGCATTCAATATTTACAATTTTAATAATAGGGTATCTAATCCTAGTCTAAAAGAAAACTTTAATAACCTCAAAATAAACTAAAGAAACTTATATTAAATTTAAAATTTCACCTAAAAAATTTAATAATAAATTTTAACAAAAATTAAACATTTAATTACTAACCAAAAATTTTTAATTGCATTATTTGTATAACCGCAATTGCTGGCACAAAATTTATTAAAACTCTTATCAATTTCTAAATCCAAAATAATTTGATATATAAAATTAAATACTGCATAAATAGTTGTTAAAACAAAAATATTTACATGTAAAAAAAAAATAAACTAAAATCCTAAGCTTAAATAAAACTTTAGAGATAAATAAAATCTTCCGCAGACCCAAAAAAAAAAAATAACAATAAATAAAACTAATAATAAAGTCTAGTAAAAAATTAAAAAAACTAGCTCCGCTAGGGGAGGTTAAGTAATAATAGGATTTTCCGACCATATAAAAAAATGGAAATCAAAATTTATAATCTATTAACTTTGATATAAAAATATTTTTATACCTATAAGAAATAAGAAAAAACGTTCATTAAGCATTAAGCTTAATCTATTCAACCTTTATTAAATAAATAAATACAATAAATATATTAAATTAAAATAAAAAAATTAATATATACCCCTTATTGTAAATAAAAATTAATAATGAAAAAAAATAATCACTTTACAAAATATTTAAACGCCCCATTGTTTAAATAATAATAAATAAAATTATACAAATAAAATATCCCAACATTTACGCCCCTTTGTAAAAATAAGATTAATTTATCCATATAAGAAAATTTATTCCACGTAAAACAAAAATAAAAGAAAATTCGGTAGATTTTTTTTTTTTAAATATAAAAAAAAAAAACCACAGACCCAGCATTTTTAAATAATAGCAATTGAGTTTAAAAATTAAATCTAGTATTAAAAATATAAAAAAGGTTTTATAAACTTAAAATTTTGAAAATAATATTTTAAAAAGATTTAATTAAAAATTAATATTAAATTCAATATTATTTCATTAAAATCATGATATCTTAATAGAAAAACAGAGTTTTTTTTTTTTTTCCAATAAACTTGATTTTTTAATAAATGTTTATTATAAATATAGAAAATAAAATTAATATTTAATCCTTCAATATTAATAAACTGTTATATTAAAATATTTATATATAATTATTAAATTTATTTAATTATATAAAAATTTAATTTTAATATATAAATTTATTCTTATTGACATATTTATTTATTTTCTATCTATTATAAATAAAATATTTATATATATATACATCCGTATCTTATATAGTTACACGTTCTAACTAAAATTAAAATTATTAAAAAATAATTACTCTCTCTCTTTAAAATAAGCATGTATAAACCATATCATAACAATATATATTAATTAAACAAGTATTAATATATAAATCTGCTTCACTCTTATACATTAGTCTTCAATTGTATAATTAATATTATATATAAATATATTAATATATAAAAGTTATTATTATATATAATTATATGTATATATTAATAGGTCATAGTATATAATATTAAAATTGGTTATATATACTAATAAACTTATTTATTACAAACAAAAAAATCCGAGAATTTTAAACAAGAAAAATGATAAATTAAGACAATTTAACCCAATTAATTAAAATTAGTAAAATTTTAGCCAAAAAAGTTGCAAAAATTAATGCATTTTAATCATACCCCTTTTTTTTGTACTAGACAAAATTAACAATAAGAATATTATAAATTCTAAAATGCTGGGTCTAATGAAAAAAAAACTTGAGTACAAAAATATAAAAAAAATA